CTCTCGCAGTGGAAGACCAGATAGCTACTATTTACACCGGAACAAATGGATATCTTGATGTGTTAGAAATCGGACAGGTAAATAAATTTCTCGTTGGGTTACGTACCTACTTAACAAAGAATAAACCTAAATTCCGAGAAATTCTATCTTCTACCAAGATATTCACCGAAGAAGCTGAAACCCTTTTGAGAGAAGCTATTCAGGAACAGATCGAACTCTTTCTACTTCAGGAACAAACATAAATGTAAAAGAATCTTTTTTATTATATTCTTAATATTCTTACTTAAGAGAAATCCTTGAGAAATATTTCTGATTCGAATCATTAAAAAAAGGTCCTTTATCCTTTATAAAAAAGAGTTCTTCTTTTTTTTTTTTCTATTCTCTATCTAGAATAGATATATATAAAGAAATTGCGTCCAATAGGATTTGAACCTATACCAAAGGTTTAGAAGACCTCTGTCCTATCCATTAGACAATGGACGCCTTTCATTCCTATTTTTGCATTCTTTTCTTTTTTTTTTTTTATGAAAAAAAAAAAAAGAAATAAAAAGGATTAGAGGGATTTAGGGAATAAAATAAAAAGAAGGATGCATATCAAAAAGAATAATGCATCTGTATATCATATGAAGTGATAATATATAGCGGGTAGCGGGAATCGAACCCGCATCGTTAGCTTGGAAGGCTAGGGGTTATAGTCGACGTTGGTTGATCATTTTTAACATCTCTAATTCAAAACCGAACATGATATTTTGTTTTCATTCGGCTCCTTTATGGAAGATCTATGTATTCCCACCAGAGAAAAAATGAGATCCATAACATCTATGTCAGCTTTTTTTACGAATGCATCTAAAACTACTTGCTTTTTAGATGATCCCTATAGAAGAGGGGGATTCTATCAAATCTTTCTAGTCTCTAGTCTAGTTACTTCGTTCCCTATTTCTTTTATACTCGCGGGATCCTAAGGAAAAGAATTTTGTTTCTACCGAGCTTAAACAAGAAGCCGAGGGTTCCAGTAAACCAAAATCATCATTTTCTAGCTATTTGGCTTCAATTTCTCCCTTTTTCAGCGCAAAAATTGAAGATTTAGTTACGATTGAAAGTTTTGTACTATAAATCCATAGATCCTTTCTTCATACTCATTTAATTGGAAGAATGGAACCAATCAAAGAAATTATGCTTCTCGACTCCATAATCCAATTTTTTTATCAAAATTATGATTGCCTTTTGGATAGAAATCGTGAGAATGTATATTCTTACCTCAAATGTCCTATTGAGGGGTAAAGGATTCAATCTTTTTAAGAAATAAAGTTTTTGATCAGAATATGAAAAATAAAATGGAAAGACCCCTTAACTATTAAAGTTGTTAATAGAACGAATCGCACTTTTACCACTAAACTATACCCGCTACATATTCATTATTGGATATAAAAGAGCCTTTTGTCCAACAAAGTAATTAGACACATTCAAGATAGCATCAGAATCATGAAGATTCTAGTATGAATACATATTTTGTTCTGCCGCGGTGCGGGATTTAAAACTTGAAGAAAGAATAGGTAGAATAGCGAAAAGTTTAGTCAAATTTCAATAGTGTACTAAAGTCATAAGTATCTTTTTTGAAACCTCCCTTCACTTGAACCGCCAGATTTTAGGAATTCGGTTAAATTGGGATTCCATTTTCATTTAGAATGAGATTTGTTCTTCATTAATGAATTTTAAAATCTTATACTCTTATACTTAAGAATAATAAAAGAAATACGAAAGATATTAGTACTATATACTATATTACTATATACTTAAAATACTTTAATATACTGTAATACTATCACTAGAACACTCTTACTATTTTTACTATAAAGACTGAATATTCTAGAATATTCTAATTTATACTCTATCTATATACTCTATCTAATTTACTATAATTATTATATTAAGTTACTATAATATTAAGGTACTATAATACTATAATATAGAATACAGTAAGAATAGATAATTTTTTTTTTCAAGAATTTCTAAGAATTAGTAATGGTAATGAGAATTACTCTTCTTGTTTCAAGAACAATTTTTATTCGTCGGAACAAAAGAAGTACTGGCCGGGCCAGTACTTCTACTTAACCAGACCGGGGAAATGAACCTTTTGTACAAAATAAAATCTTTACGTGTGAAATCAAATGAAAGATTTCCAATTTTGAATGAGGAGAGATGGCTGAGTGGACTAAAGCGTCGGATTGCTAATCCGTTGTATGAATTAATTTGTACCGAGGGTTCGAATCCCTCTCTCTCCGACCCCTGATCACTTGAGATTTGAAAATTGGAATAAATTTTGATTATTTTCTTTTATAAATCTTTGACCTATGAAAAAAGAAAGGAAAGAGTAAAAATGAATTTCATCTCTTTTTTTATCAAATAAATTATGAATTGAATAGAGATTCCATTTTTATTGAAAACTTAAAGCAGCTTGCCAAACAAAGGCTAAGAGAAGAAAGATTAAAGGGATAACCGGCATAACGTCTACGATTGGATTGAAAAAGACATAAGCCTTGGGCAATTTGGCGAAGAAAAAACTACTCGAATAAAGGGTATAATTAAGACAGATACAGATTAAACTAAAGATATTAAACATAACAAATATTCTTTTCTTGTTCTTAAAGATTCAAATTAAATTGAAATGATAATAAATTATCAGATTGTATTGAGTTGTTTTTCTGAGGGAAAATTTAAGATAAATAGTAATACAAGGAATTATATTTTCATACAATATATTAATTGAATTATAAGTAATGATCAATTAATATTTTAATATTTTTGATTTTATATCTATTGTGTTGAATTCTAGCGATAACATGTCCTATATTTCTTTTGGTTGGTTATTGATGAATAACCAATATTTATCTTAGTTTTTCTTAGACCAAATCAAAATGGGGCGTGGCCAAGTGGTAAGGCAGTGGGTTTTGGTCCCGTTACTCGGAGGTTCGAATCCTTCCGTCCCAGATCGTTTGCATAATAAACGAAAGATTCTTCTCTATTGAAATTAAGAATTTCATTCAACAATTTTCTGTTGAGTGTTGAATACAATGTTATCCAATCTGAATTATAAGAATCATTCTTAGAATCATATCTTTTTTTCCTTCTTTTTCTTTACTAAAGTTTATTAAAGTATTTTATTATTCAATAATTCGTGATTACTTTTGTTAACAATTATTTGTTTTATATGATGGAGATGGATGCGAAAAGATCAGAATACGAGGATTCTGATTTTCTCTTCGATCTTATATTACACGAGATTCTTTTTACTCCATAATAATGAAAACAAAGAAACTTTATTCTCAAACTATCTCTCTTTTTTCAATTAAATGAAAATTATATTTAATTAGAGATGAGAGATGGCAAATAATAAGTAAATCCTAATATTAGAATCATAAAATCAAATTTCATAATTGTCTATTTTTATTATTAATATTAATTAATATTATATTAATATTATATTATTAGTCTATTATTGTATAATTGAATATTTATAATTTATATTAATAGTTAAGATTTCAATAAAATATTGATTAGTTAGTAATTAGTAAAGTTAGTATAGTATTTAGTGAAAGTGGATAAAAATTTTTATCCATTCATGGGGACTTATTGTTCATTTGAATGAAAGTAAAGTCAAAGGCTTTTTTTGAGTTTTCTAATTTCTTTTTTTTTTTTAAGAAAAATAGGTATCTTTTATGATGGACAATCCCGAAAGATCTGTTTAAGATGTAAATAAGTTTGCTTAAAAATGATTTGTTTTTTTTCATGTGATATTTTTCATGTGATATTATTCATATGAGAAAATATGGGGTAATTTTAAGTTAAATCCTTTACAGATAAAAACTTGTCTATAAGTGTAGATTATTATGTATCGGTTCAGTCAATGACTATTCATGATTCCATATTGAATCAATTACATACGGTTCAAAATTAAAATAAAATTAGAGGGATGTTATGGTAAAACTTCGTTTGAAACGATGTGGTAGAAAGCAACGCGCGACTTGAAGGACATGATTGGCTGTGGATTCTGACATCCACCATTTTCTATACGAATGAAGGTGCTCTTGTCTCGACGTAGTTTGTTCTGCTAGGAACCTGATCTAATTTGTCTTGGGTTGCTAAATAAAGATATTAATGATATATATGATATATATAAAGTATAGCATATGATGGAGCTCGAGCAAAAATGATTGATTCATTTATTGGGGGAATAATCTAGGGTTAGTTACAATCAATAAGTTAGACCAACTTTGTAAATATATCATCAATCTTAATCGAAATATAGATAAATGGAGAGGTTGAGATTTTTCAAAATTTTTGAACTTTTTGATTAATAGTGTATCACAAAGGGATCAATCTTTCGTATGATTTTTGCTTTTTCCATAGAAAAAACAAAAGGTATGTTGCTGCCTTTTTTAAAAGGAGTAAGGATTACCGAAGTAATGTCTAAACCCAATGATTTCACAAAGCGCAAAGCAAAGACAACAAATTCCGGAACAAGGAAACACTATTTTAACTTGTCTTAACAATTGGATCAAAATGAGTAAAAAAAAAAATATATCTGAAAGGAGACAAAAAAAGAGGTTAGAGACAGCTCAAGAAATTTTAAGGATTTACTCTTGAACTCTTTCAAAACTACCCAACTTGAGTTAGGAGTACAAATGCAATTTCTTTTTCTGTAAAGAAGGAAAAAAAAAAGGCTCAAATTAAAGTCTAATTCTTTATGGATCCATTTTTCTTTCTATTTCTATCTATATAGATAGAAATAGAAATTATAGACAGAAAAATCATTTTTCTTGAGCCGTATGAGGAGAAAACTTCCTATACGTTTCTGGGGGGGCATCTTTTATCTATATCTATCCCAATAAGCCATCTATCGAATCGTTGCAATTGATGTTCGATCCCGAAGAGAAGGAAGAGATCTTCAAAAAGTGGGTTTTTATGATCCGATAAAGAATCAAACTTATTCAAATGTTTCTGCTATTTTATATTTCCTTGAAAAAGGTGCTCAGCCCACAGGAACTGTTTATGATATTTTAAGGAAGGCAGAATTATTTAAAGAATTTCAAGTTTATTTTGATAAAAAAAGAAAGGGAACATAAGAATCATGAATAAAAAAAGAATAGGTTAACTAGTACCTATCATTGTATAATTCTTTATTAAAAGTTTCTTCTTTTATTGTTCTATTTATACTTATTTTATTCTTATTTTTATTCTTTGTATTTTTTTCTCGCTTCTTGTTGTGGAACCCCCCAACAAGGGGGGTAATCTTCCTTCTTGTATTGTACTTTTCTTTTTTATATTAAAGAAAACTGATATTTTTTCTATACTCTACTTTGATTCCTTATTTTTTTTGCCGCTAAAATTTTGATTCTTTATGTTGTGCTAATCCAACACAAATTTCTATATAATTTCTTTAAATTTGTTTTCAAGAAAGTCCATTCATATTGACAATGTCGTATCAAACAAATATAATTTGATCATATATAAATAGATCTTTTTATCCCCATTTCCTATTGGCTTTTTCCTTTACTTTAGTAAAATGGATGAGTTTGCTGGATTTTTTTTTTTATTTTTATCATATATACACTTCATATTGATCCGGGTTGCTAACTCAACGGTAGAGTACTCGGCTTTTAATTGCGACTATGATCTTTTACACATTTGGATGAAGAAATTTGTCTAAACTATAGGTATAGTTTATAAGACCACGACTGATCCTGAAAGGTAATGAATGGAAAAAAAAGCATGTCGTAAAAAGAATAGAAAAATAATATTTCTATTACTCAGAATAGAAATAGAACGATAATTTCTCTTTTTAGAACAACAATTTTAAAAATCAGTAAATTATTTTTGGTCTAGTGAATAAATGGATAGAGCCTTATGGCTCCAATTTGAGTAATACAAAAAAGCAACGAGCTTACCTTCTTAATTTGAATGATTGCCCGATCAAATTACTAATTATACGTTAAAAATAGATTAGTACCTGATGTGGGAAAAGGTTCTCTTGTGAATTGTGAGTGCACCTTTGATTCTTTTTTTTTAATCCTAATTATTCTTTATTTTGGGTTGGAGACGGATGTGTAGAAGAAATAGTATTAGTGATAAAAAAGTATTTTCTTTTTCCAAAGTCAAAAGAGTTATTGGGTTGCAAAAATAAAAGATTTTTACCCCTTTTTCTTATTGTTATTCTAGATTCCTAGTTAGATTAACAAGGAAAAGAAAACCAAATAGGATAGAAAGGGAAAGAAAAAAGATCTGTAGATTGGGCTCTTTGTCTCCGGTGTATATATTCTTTATTTGTTCTTACTTTTCTATAATCTTTTACTTCTTAAGATTCTAATTATTTTTTTTACATCATAATATCATAATACAGTATAAAAGTATATATTATTGGTTATTGAAATTGAAAGTAAAAGTCTAAAAAGTATAGATAGTGCTATAGTATATAATAGTATATATTAATACTAGACTCTATTATTAGATATTAGAATTTATTCTAGTTATAAGCTATACTCTTTTATTCTAAATAGTATTTTAGTATAAAAGAAACAATATACTATACACAACATACGCATACGCCGTTCTGACCATATTGCACTATGTATTATTTCATAACACAAGAAGTGCCTCTCTTTTTTAATTACAGTAGAGATGTATTTAAATGGCAAGATTGGAAGGATATTTAGATTGAAAAAAAATATATTTTGGCAACAAAACTTCCTGTATCCGCTACTCCTTCAGGAGTATATTTACTCACTTGCTCATTCTCATAACTTCAATAGTTTTATTTTTTATGAACCTGTAGAAATTGTTGGTTCTGACAATAAATTTAGTTTAGTACTTGTGAAACGTTTAATTACTCAAATGTATCAACAGAAATCTTTAATTTCTTCGGTGAATGATTCTAACCAAAATGAATCTTGGGGGCACAAGAATTCTTTTTCTTCTCATTTTTATTCTCAAATGGTATCAGAGAGTTTTGGAGTCATTCTAGAAATTCCATTCTCGTCGAGATTAGCATTTTCCCTTGAAGAAAAAAGAATACCAAAATATCAGAATTTACGATCTATTCATTCAATATTTCCCTTTTTAGAGGATAAATTATCACATTTAAATTATGTGTCAGATCTACTAATACCCCATCCCATCCATATGGAGATCTTGGTTCAAATCCTTCAATGCTGGATCAAAGATGTTTCTTCTTTGCATTTATTGCGATTGTTTTTCCACGAATATCACAATTTGAATAATATCATTACTTCAAAAAAATCTATTTACGTCTTTTCAAAAAGAAATAAAAGATTCTTTTTGTTCCTACATAATTCTTATGTATATGAATGCGAATATCTATTCCTGTTTCTTCGTAAAAAGTCTTATTATTTACGATCAATATCTTCTGGAGTCTTTCTTGAGCGAACACATTTCTATGTAAAAATAGAATATCTTATAGTCGTGTGTTGTAATTCTTTTCAGAGGATCCTATGGTTCCTCAAAGATCCTTTCATACATTATGTTCGATATCAAGGAAAAGCTATTCTGGCTTCAAAAGGAACTCTTATTCTGATGAAGAAATGGAAATTTCATCTTGTGAATTTTTGGCAATCTTATTTTCATTTTTGGTTTCAACCTTATAGGATCCATATAAAACAATTACCCAGCTATTCCTTATCTTTTCTGGGGTATTTTTTCAGTGTACTAAAAAATCCTTTGATAGTAAGAAATCAAATGCTAGAGAATTCATTTCTAATAAATACTCTGACTAAGAAATTAGATACCATAGTCCCAGTTATTTCTCTTATTGTATCATTGTCGAAAGCTCAATTTTGTACTGTTTTTGGTCATCCTGTTAGTAAACCTATCTGGACCAATTTATCGGATTCTGATATTCTTGATCAATTTTGTCGGATATGTAGAAATCTTTGTCGTTATCACAGTGGATCCTCAAAAAAACAGGTTTTGTATCGTATAAAGTATATACTTCGACTTTCGTGTGCTAGAACTTTGGCTCGTAAACATAAAAGTACAGTACGCACTTTTATGCAAAGATTAGGTTCGGGATTCTTAGAAGAATTTTTTTTGGAAGAAGAACAATCTCTTTCTTTCATATTCCTTCAAAAAATCCCTTTTATTTTACACGGATTACATAGAGAACGTATTTGGTATTTGGACATTTTCCATATCAATGATCTGGCGAATCATTCATGATTGTTCATGAGACTTTTTCATGAAAGGTAAAAAAATGAATTTGTATTCTGAAATGCTCATATATCATGATATATCATCATATTCGTGGTGAAATTCACTGAGTAGTCAAAATTAAAAATTATTAGACTTTCTTCTCGATATGTAATTATTTTTTCTTTTTGATTGATCTATACATAGGGAAAGTCGTGTGCAATGAAAACTGCAAGCACGGTTTGGGGAGGGATCTTTTTCTTATATATCAATATATCATCAATATATCAACAAAGAAAAATTATCTACTCCATCCGACTAGTTCCGGGTTCGAGTCCCGGGCAACCCATCAACCCATACAAAAAGAAGAAATAAATATTCCCGATATTCCTTTTTTAGTTTTATTTTAACTATATTATTTTATTAAAGATTGTTCTGATAGGATTGGTCATTCCAATCGATATTCATTTTGATTGGTTGACATTGGCATGTAAGACATATTATACTGTTAAATAACAAGCCTTTCATTTTCTATCTAATATCTAGTTATAGTTAATACGTGTGCTTGGGAGTCCTTGAAAATAGAATAAACCAAGATCTTACCATGATTGCGATTTTAGATAGACGCGAAAGTACAAATCTATGGGGTCGTTTCTGCAACTGGATTACCAGTACTGAAAACCGTCTTTACATTGGATGGTTTGGTGTTTTTATGATCCCTACTTTATTGACCGCAACTTCTGTATTTATTATTGCCTTCATTGCTGCCCCTCCTGTCGATATTGATGGTATTCGTGAACCTGTTTCTGGGTCTCTACTTTATATGGAAACAATATTATTTCAGGTGCCATTATTCCTACTTCCGCAGCTATAGGTTTGCATTTTTACTCAATATGGGAAGCAGCATCTGTTGATGAGTGGTTATACAATGGTGGTCCTTATGAACTGATTGTTCTACACTTTTTTACTTGGTGTAGCCTTGTTATATGGGTCGTGAGTGGGAACTAAGTTTCCGTCTGGGTATGCGCCCTTTGATTGCTGTTGCATATTCAGCTACTGTTGTGGCTGCTACAGCTGTTTTCTTGATCTACCCTATTGGTCAAGGAAGTTTCTCTGATGGTATGCCTTTAGGAATATCTGGTACTTTCAACTTCATGATTGTATTCCAGGCAGAGCACAACATTCTTATGCATTCATTTCACATGTTAGGTGTAGCTGGTGTATTTTGTGGCTCCCTATTTAGTGCTATGCATGGTTCTTTGGTAACTTCTAGTTTAATCAGGGAAACCACTGAAAACGAGTCTGCTAATGAAGGTTAAAGATTCGGTTAAGAGGAAGAAACCTATAATATTGTAGCCGCTCGTGGTTATTTTGGCCGATTGATCTTCCAATATGCTAGTTTCAACAATTCCCGTTCCTTACATTTCTTCCTGGCTGCTTGGCCAGTAGTGGGTATCTGGTTTACTGCTTTGGGTATTAGTACCATGACGTTTAACCTGAATGGTTTCAATTTTAACCAATCTGTAGTTGACAGTCAAGGTCGTGTTATTAATACTTGGGCTGATATCATAAATCGTGCTAATCTTGGTATGGAAGTAATGCATAAACGTAATGCACACAACTTCCCTCTAGATCTAGCTTCTGTGGAAGCTCCATCTATAAATGGATAATACTTTTGTATTCATATATTAATTTTTGAAGATAGAAGATAGCAATCCCCAAAGAATCTTGGGGGATTGCTATCTTGTTAAATTCATTGGATTCTATTCCTATACTTCTATTTATCTATTTCTTATTTCTA